GCTAATCTGGATTCCCACAAAGAATACTTTTTTCAATACTCACACTCCTTATTAGATTAGTTAATAATCCTATTGATTGGATTTTTATGTTTATTCGGACAGGAAAAAGATATTCAAATAAATAAATAATTTTTCATCGAATGACTATTCATCTATTGTATTTTCATGCAAAGCAAATAGGGGGCAAGAAAACTCTATGGAAAGATGGTGGTTTGATTCAATACTGTTTAAGAAAGAGTTCGAACACAGGTGTGGTCTAAGTAAATCAACGGGCGGTCTTGGTCCTATTGAAAATACCAGTGAAAGTGAAGATCCGAATAGAAATGATATGAAGAAAAATAGTCATAGTTGGGGTAGTCGTGACAATTATAGTTACAGCAATGTTGATTATTTATTCGGCGTCAAGGACATTCGGAATTTCATCTCTGATGAAACTTTTTTAGTTATGGATAGAAATGGGAACAGTTATTCCATATATTTTGATATTGAAAATCATATTTTCGAGATTGATAGTGGTCATTTTTTTCAGAGTGAACTAGAAAGTTCTTTTTATAGTTATTGGAATTTTAGTTATCTAAATAATGGATCTAACAATGACAATCCTCACGATGATCATTACATGGATGATACTCAATATAGTTGGAATAATCACATTAATAGTTGTATTGACATTTATCTTGAGTCTCAAATCTTTATTGATACTTACATTGTAAGTGGTAGTGACAATTCCAGTAACAGTTACATTTCTCGTTCCGTTTGTGGTGAAAGTAAGGGGTCGGATATAAGTACCAGCACGAATGGTAGCACTATAATAGAAAGTTCCAATGATCTGGATGTAACTCAAAAATACAGACATTTGTGGGTTCAATGTGAAAATTGTTATGGATTAAATTATAAGAAAATTTTAAAATCAAAAATGAATCTTTGTGAACAATGTGGATATCATTTGAAAATGAGTAGTTCCGATAGAATCGAACTTTCGATCGATCCGGATACTTGGGATGCTATGGATGAAGACATGGTTTCTTTGGATCCCATTGAATTTCATTCGGAAGAGGAGCCTTATAAAGATCGTATCGATTCTTATCAACAAAAGACAGGATTAACTGAAGCCGTTCAAACAGGTATAGGCCAATTAAACGGTATTCCCATAGCACTTGGGGTTATGGATTTTCAGTTTATGGGGGGTAGTATGGGATCCGTGGTTGGGGAGAAAATAACCCGTTTGATTGAGTACGCTACTAACAAATTTCTCCCTCTTATTATAGTATGTGCTTCCGGGGGGGCGCGTATGCAAGAGGGAAGTTTGAGTTTAATGCAAATGGCTAAAATATCTTCTGCTTTATATGATTATCAATCAAATAAAAAGTTATTCTATGTACCAATTCTTACATCTCCTACTACAGGGGGGGTAACTGCGAGTTTTGGTATGTTGGGAGATATCATTATTGCCGAACCCAATGCCTATATTGCATTTGCGGGTAAAAGAGTAATTGAACAAACATTGAATAAAACAGTACCTGAAGGTTCACAGGCGGCTGAATATTTATTCCAGAAGGGCTTATTCGATCTAATCGTACCACGTAATCCTTTAAAAAGCGTTCTGAGTGAGTTATTTCAGCTCCACGCTTTCTTTCCTTTGAATCAAAATTCAATAGAGCATTAAGTTACTTTTTTATTTGTAGCAAACAAGTAGTTAGTTTATCAGAATCCAAGTAAAACGAATATGAATGGGGTTTCTTTGTTGACATAAGATCTAAATTGTAAAAAGAAATCAAAAGTTGTGGATAACTCCTTTTTATCTATATTCTTGATTACTAATTCAGTTAAGAGGCCTCTATCAACAAGAAAAATAGTGAATTCTTATTTTCGTTAAATTCTAGGAAAATAAAAAATTTTTGTTCTACGTCTTACGTATGTATATATAATCTAATCCAAACTAGAATATAGAAACTATAGATATGATATATGCTTTTGTACCTTCTATACTCACTTAGATATATACTTAGATTTATACTAATCTTTATAATATTAATATAAATAATAATAACAGGTACAAATAGTAAATTGAGGTATCCTTTATATGACAACTTTCGACTTTCCCTCTGTTTTGGTGCCTTTAGTAGGCTTAGTATTTCCGGCAATGGCAATGGCTTCTTTATTTCTTCATGTTCAAAAAAATAAGACTGTTTAGATCTGATGGGCCCAACTCTGATCCATTTTTTTTTCAAAACTAAGACTTGTATCATAACGCAGATACCTATTTAGTGTAAGAAAAGAAGGTATAACATAACATGCGGCGCTTCCGTCGAAAAGGGGCTCTTTGGCCTGTAGAAAGATGATATGGGGGTAAAGGAATTCTATCTATTTGAAAAAATCTCAGGATCGCCGGATGGCTGAACTGTAAAATCGGTACATCTATATGTATATTGATGGGATCATACGAAGGGTATGTTTTTTTTTTTTATTTTAGATCTAACCAATTTGATAAATTACTCTTAAAGGTTCACATCAAACTAGTACTAGTTGATGAGAGTTACTTCGGAAACAAAAAGAGTAAAGTCTAGGGTATTCTCTCAATTCCAATAAAACGAAACCAGATCAAGTATGAGTTGTCGATCAGAACATATATGGATACAACCTATAACGGGGTCGCGAAAAACAAGTAATTTCTGCTGGGCCATTATCCTTTTTTTAGGTTCATTAGGATTCTTATTGGTTGGAACTTCCAGTTATCTTGGGAGAAACTTGATATCTTTATTTCCATCTCAGCAAATCCTTTTTTTTCCACAAGGGATTGTGATGTCTTTCTATGGGATCGCGGGTCTCTTTATTAGCTCCTATTTGTGGTGCACAATTTCGTGGAATGTAGGGGGTGGTTATGATCGATTCGATAGAAAAGAAGGAATGGTGTGTATTTTTCGTTGGGGATTCCCTGGAAAAAATCGTCGCATCTTCCTCCGATTCCTTATAAAGGATATTCAGTCCGTCAGAATAGAAGTTAAAGAGGGTATTTATGCTCGCCGTGTCCTTTATATGGATATCAGAGGCCAGGGGGACATTCCCTTGACTCGTACTGATGAGAATGTTACTCCACGGGAAATCGAACAAAAAGCTGCCGAATTGGCCTATTTCTTGCGTGTACCGATTGAAGTATTTTGAGAAATGAGCTGAGAGAGTGAATGCTTTCTCAGCAGGAAGGAAAAACTAAAGAATCCCCCTTTTCTATACCATAACTTAACTGAAGTTTCTTCATAACGCTCATTCTAGTCAAAGAAGACGTATACGTAACGTAACAACCACAAAACAAAACCATTTTTGTGGTCTTTTATGTGTATGGAAATCTACACAACTTAATTCAATAACAAAAAAAATTAAGTAACAAATCTAAAAAATGGATTCATCCTTTCTATTTTCTATCAAAGCAGTTCGAAATACATAAATTTTTTTATTCCGGACTCTGAGTAGTCAGTGAAAATTTTTAAAAATAGAAGATATTTTGATATAATGATATAAAAGAATATTCATTACCTAAATTAAATAAAGCGGTTTTTTCAGGCAGTCATTGATTCGTCGAAAAGGGGGATACTTGCTTCGAATTTGACCAATTACTATATCTGGAAACAATATAATATTTTTTTGTTAACTCTTTGAATTCGAAGTGGATTCTTCATCTATTTCTGTATTCTTTCTACATTCAAAGACTAACTCCGAAATCACAAATAAAAAACAAAACAGTGAATAGATTCATAAGTTCGATACTTTGTAATAGAACTCATGCATGAGAGAAATATTGGATGGCGTAGAGTCAACTAATGAGGTCGGTTCATTAAAAATTCATAGACGAAATGAAAAAATGTCAAAAAAGAAAGCATTCAACCCTCTTTTATATCTTGCATCTATAGTATTTTTGCCCTGGTGGATTTCTCTCTCATTTAATAAAAGTCTGGAATCTTGGGTTACTTATTGGTGGAATACTAGGCAATCTGAAATTTTTTTGAATGATATTCAAGAAAAAAATATTATAGAAAAATTCATAGAATTGGAGGAAATCTTTCTTTTGGAGGAAATGATCAAGGAATACTCGGAGACACATCTACAAAACCTTCGTATAGGAATCCACAAAGAAACGCTCCAATTAATCAAGATACACAATGAGGATCATATCCATACGATTTTGCACTTCTTGACAAATATAATCTGTTTCGTTATTCTAAGTGGTTATTCAATTTTGGGTAATAAAGAACTTGTTATTCTTAACTCTTGGGCTCAGGAATTCCTATATAACTTAAGTGACACAATAAAGGCTTTTTCGATTCTTTTATTAACAGATTTATGTATCGGATTCCATTCGCCCCATGGTTGGGAACTAATTATTGGCTTTGTTTACAAAGATTTTGGATTTGCTCATAATGATCAAATTATATCTGGTCTTGTTTCTACTTTTCCAGTCATTTTAGATACTGTATTTAAATTTTGGATTTTTCGTTATTTAAATCGTGTTTCTCCGTCACTTGTAGTGATTTATCATTCAATGAATGATTAAAAAAGGATCTACTGATATTACTCCAATTCAATTCTAACGTTTCTTACTTTGTAGTTGTACAGAAACAAAGCATGTAAAATCATACTTACTCTTTATTTTTCTACCCACCCCAAAGATTTATTCTATATATTAATATTATTTATTCCAGTAAAATTATTCCAGTAAATAGCAGAATTGCGGATAGGGAACTAGGTTAGCGACCTACCAAATTTATTGTAGACATTTTTGGGCTCAATGGTTGGACTATGCAAACTAGAAAGACTTTTTCTTGGATAAAGGAACAAATTACTCGATCCATTTACGTATCGCTCATGATATATATCATAACTCGGCCATCCATTTCAAGTGCATATCCCATTTTTGCACAGCAGGGTTATGAAAATCCGCGAGAAGCGACTGGTCGTATTGTATGTGCCAATTGCCATTTAGCTAATAAGCCCGTGGATATTGAAGT